AGAAATTGTTGAAATCAAAAACAAATATTTGTGAACAATGTGGATATCATTTGAAAATGAGTAGTTCAGATAGAATCGAACTTTCGATCGATCCCGGTACTTGGCATCCTATGGATGAAGACATGGTCTCTCTGGATCCCATTGGATTTCATTCGGAGGAGGAGCCTTATAAAGATCGTATTGATTCTTATCAAAGAAAGACAGGATTAACTGAGGCTGTTCAAACAGGCATAGGTCAACTAAATGGTATTCCCGTAGCAATTGGGGTTATGGATTTTCAGTTTATGGGGGGTAGTATGGGATCCGTAGTCGGGGAGAAAATCACCCGTTTGATTGAGTACGCTACCGATCAATTTCTACCTCTTATTGTAGTGTGCGCTTCCGGGGGGGCACGCATGCAAGAAGGAAGTTTGAGCTTGATGCAAATGGCTAAAATATCGTCTGCTTTATATGATTATCAATCAAATAAAAAGTTATTTTATGTATCAATCCTTACATCTCCTACTACTGGTGGGGTAACAGCTAGTTTTGGTATGTTGGGAGATATCATTATTGCTGAACCCAATTCCTATATTGCATTTGCGGGTAAAAGAGTAATTGAACAAACATTGAATAAAACAGTACCTGAAGGTTCACAAGCGGCTGAATATTTATTCCAGAAGGGCTTATTTGACCTAATTGTACCACGTAATCCTTTAAAAAGCGTTCTGAGTGAGTTATTTAAGCTCCACGCTTTCTTTCCTTTGAATTAAAATTCAATCAAGTAGAGCACACAAAATTCAATTAGTTTATTTGTAGCAAACAAGTAGTTAGTTTATAAGAATCAAAGTAAATAAGAATGGAGTTTTCTTTGATGACCTAAGATCTAATTGTAGAAAGAATAAAAAGTTGCGGATAACTCTTTTTTTTACCTAGAATCCCGATTACTAATTAAGAAGTCTCTATCAACAAGATAAAAGAGTGAATTCTTCCTTTCGTGAAATTAGGCAAATAAAATGAATTTCGTCTTATGTATATAATCAAATAGAGAAAAGATAGATATATAGTTTTTTATCTTTCTCTATCTCCCGAAAACCCCATTTGCACTAAAAATTCCTGTTGGGTCGCATTCTAACGAATCTTTCGATAATCTGTAAGAAACTCTTTCTTTATTAAAAATTCGAAGACAAGAACAAAAGACAAAGAAATGAAGAAAAATAATAAAGTGAATTATAATACATATCTTTCATGTAGAAAGATGAATAAGTCCATTTATTTAGTTCTACATTCCTTGGACTTATTCTATATACTCACTTAGATATATAGATACTTATTTCTATACTAAGAATTTGAAATTTAATTTATTAATAATAATTACAATTCTTAATTATAATTATTATAAGATATTTATTTTTTATAAAAAATAAATAATAGCAGGTACAAATAGTAAATCGAGGTACCCATTTTATGACAACTTTCAATTTCCCCTCTATTTTTGTGCCTTTAGTAGGCCTAGTATTTCCGGCAATTGCAATGGCTTCTTTATCTCTTCATGTTCAAAAAAACAAGATTGTTTAGATCTGATGGGACCCGATCTCATCCGTTTTTTTTTTCAAAACTTAGACTTGTAGCATAACACAGATATCTATTTCGAAAAATATGGTCTAACGTGTAATTTCCGCCGAACATAAAGGAAAAAGTTCTTATGCCTGCAGAAAAGGATCTATGGGTAAATGAATTCTAGCTAGTTTCAAATAGATCAGGATCGCTGGATGGCTAAACGGTGGATCTATAGGTATATCAATATGTATAGTGGGCTCATATGAAGGGTATGTTATTATTTTAGATCTAACCAATTTGATGAATTACTCCTAAAGGTTCACATCAAACTAGTGCTAGTTCACATCAAACTAGTGCTAGTTGATGAGAGTTACTTCGGAAACAAAAAAAAGTAAAGTCAAATTCATTTGGGATATTCTCTCAATTCCAATAAAATGCAATCAGATCAAGTATGAGTTGGCGATCAGAAGATATATGGATAGAACTTATAACGGGGTCTCGAAAACTAAGTAATTTATGCTGGGCCCTTATCCTTTTTTTAGGTTCATTAGGATTCTTATTGGTTGGAACTTCCAGTTATCTTGGTAGAAATTTGATATCTTTTTTTCCGTCTCAGCAAATCATTTTTTTTCCACAAGGGATCGTGATGTCTTTCTACGGGATCGCGGGTCTCTTTATTAGTTCCTATTTGTGGTGCACAATTTCCTGGAATGTAGGTAGTGGTTATGATCGATTCGATAGAAAGGAAGGGATAGTTTGTATTTTTCGTTGGGGATTTCCTGGAAAAAATCGTCGCATATTCCTCCGATTCCTTATAAAAGATATTCAGTCCGTTAGAATAGAAGTTAAAGAGGGTATTTATGCTCGTCGTGTCCTTTATATGGATATCAGAGGCCAGGGGGCCATTCCCTTGACCCGTACTGATGAGAATTTGACTCCACGAGAAATTGAACAAAAAGCC